TTTCTTATAGTCATTTTGACCCCACCTTCCCGGAGTTCATTCTCCGGGGAACTCCATTTAAATTATTCCGGTGTATTCTTTCCAATCTACTTTTTTTCTTATTTCGTTGGAAATCATATAAAGACAATTCCTATTTGATATAGCCATTTGGGCCAATATTTTACGATTAAGAAGCAACTGCTTCTTGTATAGATCATGTATTAATTTACTATAACTATAGAATACTCTCCCTTCTCGAATTACTGCGTTTATCCGAGTGATCCACAAACGACGAAAATTTCTCTTTTGCTTATCCCTATCCCGATGAGCCGAAACCAAAGCTCTTATTTTCTGTTGAGTAATAGTTCGAGTAAGTCTTGAATGAGACCCCCGAAAACTTGATGCAAATAAACGAATTTTTTTTCTACGCCTCCGGGCTATATATCCGCGTTTAATTCTGGTCATTGAATAAATAAAATTTTGACAAATAACTAATTGATTTCATTTCTTTCAGTTATTCTTTTACCCGTCCTGGTCTATTAATAACCAAACGGATTTTTCCAATGTATAAAATACAAATTCCAATGGCTTTGGCTACTATAACCTCCCCAACCACGATTTTTTTATTTTTTTGGTATTTTAAAAGAAATAGAAATTAAATAGATAAAGAAATAGTGGGTTTCCTCGTTTCTATGGTTACTTCTTAAACGGTGAGGTCTTCTCTATACACCGGAGCCTTTACTTCATTTATTTAATATTTCATCAATGTTATTGGTAACTTGTATAGTTCGCATCACATTCTTTGGCTCTACTCATGAATTATCCAGTAACAGGTCTTTCACAATAAGACCCGCCTATACAGTAACGGTATTGAATTATGAAATTTCGCTGGGTAGCTGACCCTCGTAGTCCGTTCTTGACCGAGCGAGAACTTCATTTTTATGTTTTTTTTGAATTTCAATAAGATTTCCTCCGCTTAATGGATAACGATTTGCTACCAATGGAGAATTGTTTCTCATCTTAAATTCAGGTGATTGGATTTGCACCAGCGGAAACCATAAATTTTATACACAATAGAGGGATCAAGTGGCTTATTTTTAGATAGTAAGTAGATAGTAAATGGAGTTCCTTCTTCCATTCGATCCCGTTCACTGGACTAATCATTCATACTGGAAGCGGTTTCTTGCTTTTTTGTATCAGCTCATGATCTAAACGAGTCGCACATACACCCTAGTACATGTTCCTCGACGCTGAGGGCATCCCCCAAGAGCGGGGGATTTCGTGACATTTCGAATGGGCTGTCTTGTATTTCTAATAAGTTGTTTAATGGTTGGCATGTTGAATATATACATAATGGGCTGGTTTAGATTGATCCTAACCGGATGATTATGAATTTTTTTATTTAATAGTTAAACTCGGAGATAAAATATCACATCACGGATTTTCACAAAATCCTTTTTTTTTTTCATTCAACTGCTACAAGATCAACAATTCCATAAGCTTGGGCTTCTGTTGCTGACATAAAAACGTCTCTTTCCATGTCTTCAGATACAACCCATAAAGGTTTGCCCGTCCTTTGTACATAAACCCTTGTGAGGGTTTCGCGTAGTTTAAGCAGTTCTTCCGCTTCCAGGATAAATTCTCCCGTCTGCGCTTCATAAAAGGAACTCGCGGGTTGATGGATCATTACCCTGATGATAGAAGGTTTCTCTATCTGATGTGATGAAAGGAATAGAAAAGGAAGATCAAGAATAATAGGAAAAAAAGATAGAATTGAACAACCGTACGGGCATCATCTTTTGTGCATTGCATACGGCTATACAATAAAATTGACCCTTACTTTCCAGATAAAAATAGAATCTATCAGCCCCAGGAGGGTAAATGGTCAAATTGCCACCCTTCCTTTTGGAGGAGTTCAAAAATACTATGATGGCTCCGTTGCTTTTCTATTTGAAAATGGATTTTTTTTCTTTGATTCAGCAATCCCAAAGTTTCTTTTTGATCCAACCAAAAAGGGAAAATTTTGGTTTTTTTGCACTCTTTTTTTTATAACTTAAAAATTGTTAAGAGACTTTCGGTGTGAAAACAACCAAGTTTGTAACGCTGAATTGGACTTCCGATAGATAAGAGAAAATCGGAAATATCTTTTATCTCATACTACTCTCTCGATACATAATCGAATCTTTTCAAAAAAAACAATGCAAAAATTTTTCATATCGAATTCGAAGTGCCATGCTATTATTACTTAATATTCATATGGCGAAGGCATAGTTTTACTTTTTCTCTCAAATAAAAAACCCCATTGGCGCCAAGCGTGAGGGAATGCTAGACGTTTGGTAATTTCTCCTCCAACCAGGATAAAAGATCCCATTGACGCGGCTAATCCCATGCATATTGTATGGACCTCTGGTCGCACAAATTGCATAGTATCATAAATAGCGACTCCGGGTATTACCCATCCGCCAGGAGAGTTTATAAACAAATACAGATCTTTGGTATCATCCTCGATACTGAGATATACCATAAGACCAATAAGTTGATTCGAGATCTCGCTATCAACTTCTTGGCCTAAAAAAAGTAATCTTTCTCGATAAAGTCGGTTGAGTAGGGCAAAATTGTATCCCTTAGGAACCGTACATGCATCTTTTGGTGCATACGGTTCAAAAAAAAATAGCGAAAAAAAAAAAAAGAATCAATGTATAGATTAAGGGCTTTTTCTTCGATTTTTCAATAAAGACGAATTTTTTTTCTTCTTTATTATATAATAGAAAAACTTATCGAATTCACTTTTCATTGATGTATTGTTTCATCGAGATTCAATCCAAATCACGACGGTCTTTTCTTGTTCCTGAATGGGCCTCTTTCATCTTTTTAGGTTTATGCTCTACTCCGGGTAAAGATTCACCCCGTTTTGATTTGCACATATAGGACAAATCTTCTCACCACCATTTCTTTTTGGTATGACTTTCCAAATAACAAACAGGAATCATTTAGGATACACGTAGTAATCCTAGATATATTACCAATTGGGTTTTTTCTAAACGGAGCCTGGATACTTCATTTTTTTAGTCCAATCAAAGTCAACCATAAATTATTCGAATTGATAATAGTACTATGAATTCCTCCAAACAATGCATCTAATTGCACTTCACGCTCCAATTTATGGATGATTCCATTTCGACTTCTTGGGCGAAACAGAGGATATCTCGATCGGGGGAGAGAACGGGGAAATCCCATATGACCCAATATATCTCACAAGTCGCACTATACGTCAACCCAAGATGCATCTTCCTCTCCAGGACTTCGGAAAGGTACTTTTGGAACACCAATAGGCATAAATTGAAAGAAAAAAGAACTAAATCCTATATTTCACTTTGATGTGGAAACGTAATAATGTGGTTTTATTGTCTTTAGAATATTGTCTTTATCATATTTATTTTATCCATAGATTAGCAAAATTCAGAAAGAAAAAAAAAAGAAAGGAAATTTTTTACGAGCAGGCCCTTCGAATGATAAACGCATTTACTCATAGAAAGTGGTATCAATCCACCATTGCGTATTGGTGCTTATCGAGTATAGAATAAATCTGCTTCTCTTTGTTCTTACGAACAGAATTCTTCCATTATTTGGAACACAATAGAATATAGAATAAACAACCCTTGTTAGGAAATAATCCACTGAACAGGGGAAGTCCGCAGCATAGTCATAGTATATTCCAATGCAATAAAGTTACGTAGTGTTTATTTTTCTTTGATAAAGGGGTATTTTCCATGGGTTTGCCTTGGTATCGTGTTCATACCGTTGTATTGAATGATCCCGGCCGATTGCTTTCCGTTCATATAATGCATACAGCTCTGGTTGCTGGTTGGGCGGGTTCGATGGCTCTCTATGAATTAGCAGTTTTTGATCCTTCTGACCCCGTTCTTGATCCAATGTGGAGACAAGGTATGTTCGTTATACCCTTCATGACTCGTTTAGGAATAACCAATTCGTGGGGGGGTTGGAGTATCACAGGAGGGACTGTAACGAATACAGGGGTTTGGAGTTACGAAGGTGTAGCTGGGGCACATATTTTATTTTCTGGCTTATGCTTTTTGGCAGCTATCTGGCATTGGGTCTATTGGGATCTAGAAATATTTTCTGATGAACGTACAGGAAAACCTTCTTTGGATTTGCCCAAGATCTTTGGAATTCATTTATTTCTCTCCGGGGTGGCTTGCTTTGGTTTTGGTGCATTTCATGTAACAGGCCTGTATGGTCCTGGAATATGGGTGTCTGATCCTTACGGACTAACGGGAAAAGTACAACCTGTAAATCCGGCGTGGGGCGTGGAGGGTTTTGATCCTTTTGTTCCGGGAGGAATAGCTTCTCATCATATTGCAGCCGGTACATTGGGCATATTAGCGGGTCTATTCCATCTTAGCGTTCGACCGCCACAACGTCTATACAAAGGATTACGTATGGGAAATATTGAAACCGTACTCTCCAGTAGTATCGCGGCTGTCTTTTTTGCAGCTTTTGTAGTTGCTGGAACTATGTGGTATGGTTCAGCAACTACCCCCATCGAATTATTTGGTCCCACTCGTTATCAATGGGATCAGGGTTACTTCCAGCAAGAGATATATCGAAGAGTTAGCGCCGGGCTAGCAGAAAATCAAAGTTTATCAGAAGCCTGGTCTAAAATTCCTGAAAAATTGGCTTTTTATGATTATATCGGCAATAATCCGGCAAAAGGAGGATTATTCAGGGCAGGCTCAATGGATAGCGGAGATGGAATAGCGGTTGGGTGGTTAGGACACCCTATCTTTAGAGATAAAGAAGGACGTGAGCTTTTTGTACGGCGTATGCCCACTTTTTTTGAAACATTCCCGGTCGTTTTGGTAGACGGCGACGGAATTGTTAGAGCGGATGTTCCTTTTAGAAGGGCAGAATCTAAGTATAGTGTTGAACAAGTAGGTGTAACCGTTGAGTTCTATGGCGGCGAACTCAATGGAGTCAGTTATAGTGATCCTGCTACTGTG